ATTCATTAGTTATTCCAGATGCTCGCCAAATCTGAAAAAAACCAGAGGTTATTTGGATTCCTCGGAATCCCCCCCCTACATCACCATTCAATATTTCTTGACCCACTATTGGCCAAACCACCTGGGCGCTAGGCCTAATGTGAGTAGGATCGCTTAACCATGCCTCATAATTAGAAAAACGAGCACCATGAAAATACATGCCACTTAGCCAAAGAAAAATGATGGAGAGTTGTCCGAAATGGGCACTAAAAACTTTTCGGGAAATCTCCTCCAAATCACTAGTATGGCTATCGAAATCGTGAGCATCAGCATGTAGGTTCCAGATCCAAGTAGTAGTATCAGGTCCCTTAGCTATTGTTCTTGAGAAATGACCGGGTTTTGCCCATTCCTCGAAAGAAGTTTTTATGGGATCCCTATCTACCATAATTTTCACTTCTGGTTCCGGTGAACGAATAATCATTGAGTCCTCCTCTTTCCAGACAACATATATAAAGAAACTCGCCAACATAAAACAGAATTAGTGAATTTATGAGAGATGTTTCTATTGAGTTTCGTTTTATTCTATTTTCCATCTATTTTATAATATTTTCTTAAATTTAATCTATTTTCTTTAGTTATTCACTAGAACAATTATGATCTCGAAATTAATTCAGGGCAAGTGTTCGGATCTATTATGACATAGGAGTGAGGCGCTTAACGGACCTTTTTGAATCTTCTAAGACCTTTTTCGGACTTTCAATGTAAGTTAAATAACTTTTTGTGTAGCCTAATATATTCATATTTTACTCATAAGTTTATAAATGGAACTAATTTTATTCTTTGTCGTTATATACAAGATATTATTATGTATTCTACTCTATTTGAAATAAATCCCGTGAGTAATCATTAGTATTATTAGGTAACATACAGGTATTTCTATTTAGTTTTTCGAGGGTCTCTTTTATTAGTTTGATTGAATATTAGTTTGAATAGCAGAAAAAAAAATTCTCTACTTTATTCACGTATCGTTTATCTCTACGAAATACCAGACGAGATGGAACAATTTTAGAACGGATATAATTAAATTCTGTGATTAGTTATTCCTATTTACTATAATTTACTATAAAAATGATTTGTTTTAGTTAACTGATGGGAACAACAAACAATAAATTATAACAAATCAAATATATATAATAGATAAAAAACAGATATAAAACCGAATAAAAATAAAGAAAATCCGAATAAATATAATAAATTATAAATTATATTTATAAATATAATTAGAAATATAATTAGAAATAAAAAATAATAAGAAAGTATATATATTAGAGTATATACTTATATAATTATATATTATATAATTATATATTATTAATATATTATTAAGAGTATATATAATTATATAAGAAAGTAGAAAAAGAAACAGAGTGTTCTTATTCAAAACGCCCTGTGATCTTCAACCAATTCTGTGCTTCAATATAATTACCAGGGGTAAGGGCTATAGCTTGTTTCCAATATTCAGCGGCTTGATTAAACCAAGATTCCGCAATTTCAGAGTCTCCCTGTCGAATGGCCTGTTCTCCGCGGTCGGAATAGGTGAAAAAATTCCTTCCCTTAGAACCGTACTTGAGAGTTTCCTGACTCATACGGCTCTTCCTTCAATTCTTTTGGTATTCCATTATTTTGGAGTTAATCAAAAGAAAAAAAGAAAGAAGTTAATTACATGAGTTTCAAACTTGAATTTTGACTAATAAAGAAAGAATTTTATAATTTTTTTATAGTTTTATCTTTTCTCCTACCTTCAGAAAAATGAATAAAGTATAGGCATTAACGCTCTCATTATAATTTTCGGAAAGGTAACTATCTCGATTTCATATATCATATGTTTTTTTATATGATATATCAATTTCTATAGAATCTTTGAAAAAGTCTTTTCTTTCTTATGAAAGAAAAGACTTACTATCTTTAGGATCTGATACTACACCGCTGCTCAAAACTTAAGGGGATCCACTTTATTACATAAGTGGATTCCTAACTTTTCTATCATGATATAAGTAAGCAGTTCTTATTGTATCGGCTCAAAACCTTGTTAATTGATCCTTACGATGCTTCCTCTATCAATTAGATCTTTTATCCATAGAAAAAAAGAGTATTTAGGCATATCTATTTCTTCATATTTTGACTTCTATGAAGTTTCTTTCTTTGCTACAGCTGATAAAAATCGTTGTTTTGGACGATATATGTAGAAAGCCTATTTTTTTGAGTATTTTTTAGATTAGTATTAGCGAATTTGCTCATTCTTTTCTTTTTTCTTTCTATAGTGAAGATAATCGCACGTAATGACAGATCACGGCCATATTATTTAAAGCTTGGGGTAAGAAAGGATTTCGTTCGAGTGCCCGAAAATAATATTCCAAAGCTTTCGTATGTTCTCCGTTACTTGTGTGGATAAGGCCTATGTTATAAAGTATATAACTTCGATCGTAGGGATCGATTTCTAGTCGCATAGCCTCATAATAATTCTGTAAAGCTTCCGCATAATTTCCTTCAGATTGAGCCGACATCCGTTACGGTCGTTATTAAGTTCAAAGAATCTCCGTTCCAGAACCGTACGTGAGATTTTCATCTCATACGGCTCCTCCTTTATTGTGTATAATGATAAAAAAATACATAGAATCAAAAAAGATTGCATTATTCTCATTATCAACTGAGCAGGGCTAGTGTTTTTACAACAAATCTCTAGCCAACCTTCTTATATTCTAAAAGATTTTTTCTTAACATTAAATATGTTGGTACTGGATAATAAAACAGTAATTCCAACAATTTCTTTGTCCTCAACGCTGCTTAATTTCCCGGAATTAATCACTTCAACAATCTTCGATGGTTATACGGGTATCCAAAATACGAACGAGATGGATGTTTATTGTCCCAACCATTCTTATTAGTCTCGATCCCGATAAGACAAGGAAGGATATTTTTTTTTACAAAGTTTTAGTGTTGTTGATTCCTAAGCGTAGTGCTTCTTCTCCAATGCCGCCTATTGATACTGGTAGAGTAGGGTTGACCTAACCCCCTAAGTATAGGTGTAACCTTTCGCTTAATACTATAAACCTAAAATTGAAGCATATGAGGCTGCATTAATCGGGGATACACGACAGAAGGTATTAATCATTTTATTTACAAATTTCACCTTCAGCAAACGTAGGTTTTTTTTTTCCATTTTTCCTGATTTTGGGAAAAATGGAAAAAAAAAAATAAATAAAGATAATCAAATCACACCATCTCTGTAGTAAGTGAATGCCTTTTTTTCTCCTGAAGTTGTCGGAATTATTCGTAATAAGATATTGGCTACAATTGAAAAGGTCTTATCAATAAAATTTTCATTTATCCGAGATCTAGGCATAGTTAGAAATCCATTCTATAATTTAATTATTTATCGTGAGAAATAATAAAAAAAAATCTCACAAACAAAGGAATTGTACAATACAGTACGAAATAACATAAAAACAGATTCATTAATCAACTTTTTTTATCCTACCGCCTCATAGGAGGTTTTTTTTATTTTCTTCCTATTTTTGTAGTTCGAATTGGTTTTATGGGCCTACCAAAATAGAATATGAATGATTCACTATTCACCCGGTTTCTGGGCATCATTATGTAGGAGAGATGGCCGAGTGGTTCAAGGCGTAGCATTGGAACTGCTATGTAAGCTTTTTGTTTACCGAGGGTTCGAATCCCTCTCTTTCCGAACCTTTACTAAATTAATCAATATTATGCATCGCAATGTTTCAAGTAACAATGGATACCATTATTTCAATTTCAACCTTTTGATATGGATTCTCTATTCCTAATTTTTTGGTAATACAGAAAATAATGGAAAAAGTCAGCAAGGAATGAAAATCTTCCTATATCCATGTCTATGATACATCAATGGCGGAAAATCCTCTGATCAAAACTCTTGTTATTTTAGTTAGGTTTAAGTCTGACGAGAATAATATTCTACAACCAGTAATTCATTTATTTTCACACCAATCCACTTATTATCTATTATTTGATTGATTAATCCTTTATATTGCAATGGGTGAAGAGTTAAATGATTTGGTAATTTCTCACGAGGGGCTAAATAAAGATAATTTTGAATCAGAGTTCTAGATCTTTGTTCATCCTTCGCTGTAATAATATCTTGAGGTTTGCAACGATAACTTGGTATATCTACTATACGACCATTAACTAAAACATGTCTATGGTTAATTAATTGGCGGGCTTGAGGAATAGTCGAAGCCATACCCAACCGAAAAAGTATGTTATCCAAGCGCATTTCAAGTAATTGTAATAAAACCTGACCCGTTGATCCTTTAGCTTTTCCGGCAATACGAACGTATTTAAGCAATTGTCGTTCTGTAAGACCATAATGAAAACGCAATTTTTGTTTCTCTTCTAAACGAATACGATATTGAGATTTTTTACTCGAGCGCGATTGGTTTCTAAGTTCGCTTTTGATTGTTAGCTTTTTACTAGTTAGTCCTGGTAAAGACCCTAGACGGCGTATTTTTTTGAAACGAGGTCCTCTATAACGTGACATAAATACTCCTTTATTTTTAATGGAAAATCTCATAAATCAAAATTAAAACTAAATGAAAAAAATAATATGATAAATGAAGCGAAATCTACTAAAGTATTATACTACTATAAAGAACTACTAGAAAGAATAATTAGATAAATTTTATCAATATTCGACCCTTATTCTTTCTATTGTATTTAAATATAAAAATGTATTTAAATATAAAAAATACAATGTGTTCTTTTCTTGATTTGTTCTACAGAGATCGAACTCCCTCCATTTTTTTCTTTCTGAAAAAAAAAAGACATTATCAATTATGTAAAAAATCAAAAGCAAATCAAAAAAAGCCGGCTATCGGAATCGAACCGATGACCATCGCATTACAAATGCGATGCTCTAACCTCTGAGCTAAGCGGGCTAAATAACGGAAATTACATATGCATAGGAATTTAATAAACTG